GAGGAATAATGGGCCTTTCGTTGTCTTTCTGTTCCATCCATCCGGCAATTGAATAAAAAATCACAAACTCGTTCATTTTTTTCCGTTCAATCAAAAAAATGAGAATTTTTTCGAATTCTTAATTCTATAGGGTTGAATAACAATTCGATTGACTCCATCTCCATATAATTGCTATGCTTAGTGTGTGACTCGTTGGTTTTTTATTTAGAGTTAGGTTAGGATTAAAAAACAAAGGGCCATCCCCTAGTATGAACTAATAACTATATAACTAATAACCAGCTCATTGCTTCGTATTATCTGGATCCAAGGAACCAGTCGCTATATGATGTATTGATCATATTGTTGTAGCAACTGAAGCATTTTTTTTTACATAAAAGAAAAATCAATCTATAAGGTTGTGAAGCAAAAACAAAGGGATATGGATAAATGGAGGGGTGAGAGAAAGAAAGAAAAAGAATAGCAATGATATATGATTCCAATATGTATGGTCTATGAACTATCTTATAAAAGGCAATGTAATAAAGCATTAATGTATTCGTCCATAATTAATAATTAGATTCGATGAATATGAATACAATTTATACGAAAAATAAAAAAGAATAAAGAGCGCCGAGTCAATAAAGACTGAGAAGATTGATTCAGGAACAAATTTTATTAGGAGCTCCATTGCAGAGTTCGGGCCTAGTCATTAATCGAGAAGCGATGGGAACGACAGAACCTGTGACTGAGGAAGATTCCCTTGAAAACGAATCCTAATGATTCATTGGGTGGGATGGCGGAACGAGCCAAGAACCAATTCATTTATTCTGATAGGTCATGGAACGCCCCTACGAATGAAAGGGATGTTGAAAGAGCAAATATTCGCCCGCGAAAGCCTTACTGGATTGCTAAGTTTTGGGCAATTCAATAAAAATAAATAAAATAAAGGTAAAAATAAATGAAGATTCATTAATTATAAAATGGAATTTATCATTTTATTTTATTCCTACGTGTACGTGACAGATTATATCTCAAAAAATTCCATGATTCATTATTCATTCAATTCAAAATATATACAATATTATTTAATCGTTTCATTCGCGAGGAGCTGGATGAGAAGAAACTCTCATGTCCAGTTCTGCAGTAGAGATGGCATTGAGAAACAACCATCAACTATAACCCCAAAAGAACCAGATTTCGTAAACAACATAGAGGAAGAATGAAGGGAATATCTTATCGAGGCAATCGAATTTGTTTCGGCGGATACGCCCTTCAGGCACTTGAACCCGCTTGGATCACATCTAGACAAATAGAAGCGGGGCGACGAGCCATGGCACGATATGCGCGTCGTGGTGGAAAAATATGGGTACGTATATTTCCAGACAAACCTGTTACAGTAAGGCCTACCGAAACACGTATGGGTTCGGGGAAAGGATCTCCCGAATATTGGGTATCCGTCGTTAAACCGGGTCGAATACTTTATGAAATGGGTGGAGTATCAGAAATTGTAGCCAGAGAAGCTATTTCTATAGCTGCGTCCAAAATGCCTATACGAACTCAATTCGTTATTGCGGGATAGGGATATGGAACGAAAGGAAAGGGGCCTTGTGATGAAAAAACCGCAGTTTTTTTATTTCTGGACAAACAATCTTTCTTCTTTTTTTCTTCGCCCTTTAGTTAGTTAGCATTGAAAGAAAAAAGAGAAAAATAATAAGAATGATATGATTCAACCTCAGACCTATTTAAATGTAGCGGACAACAGCGGGGCTAGAGAATTAATGTGTATTCGAATCATAGGAGCTAGTAATCGCCGATATGCTCATATTGGTGACGTTATTGTTGCTGTAATCAAAGAAGCAGTTCCCAATATGCCTCTACAAAGATCAGAAGTGATCAGAGCTGTAATTGTACGTACATGTAAAGAACTCAAACGTGACAATGGTATGATAATACAATATGATGACAATGCAGCAGTTGTCATTGATCAAGAAGGAAATCCCAAAGGAACTCGAGTTTTTGGTGCGATCGCTCGGGAATTGAGACAGTTGAATTTTACTAAAATAGTCTCATTAGCTCCTGAGGTATTATAAATAGATTCTAAATAAATACTAATAGATGAAAACATAATAAAACATAAAAAAAGGGAGGTTCATAGTAAGATATCTGAACTGAATTAGATTCCATTAATTAGTAGAATGCATTAGTAGATTGTTTCTCACGCATATACCTTTAATAATTCATGAAAAAAAAAGAGTAGAGCATGCTGATTATATAAAAACCCGGAGGCACCAATAATTATAGTTCATCATGGGTAGGGACACTATTGCCGAAATAATAACTTCTATACGAAATGCTGACATGGATAAAAAAGGAACGGTTCGAATAGCATCTACAAATATCACTGAAAACATTGTTAAAATACTTCTACGCGAAGGCTTTATCGAAAATGTGAGAAAACATCGAGTAAGCAAGAAATATTTCTTGGTTTCAACTCTGCGACATAGAAGGAATAGAAAAGGGCCATATAGAACTGTTTTAAAACGTATCAGCCGACCCGGCCTACGAATCTATTCCAACCATCAACGAATTCCTAGGATTTTAGGAGGAATGGGTATTGTAATTCTTTCGACTTCTCGAGGTATAATGACAGACCGAGAGGCTCGACTAGAAGGAATCGGGGGAGAAATTTTGTTATATATATGGTGATCTTTATGATCTACGAATTGCATCCGTAGGAAAACTTCCTATTTTTTTTTTTGAAAAAAGAGGAAGGGTTGTCTAATATCACTCCTACTCCATGAGTTGATAATTAAAGGGGTTACCTGGAATGAAAGAACAAAAATGGATTCATGAAGGTTTAATTACTGAATCACTTTCCAATGGTATGTTTCGGGTTCGTAGTGACTTTTCAACATTCCTCTCGTTCGGATACAATCGGAGGTTCAAAATTTCAAGAGACTTATTTTCTTTTCTTCGAAGGAGTAGATTCAAAATTAAAATAAAATTAAGGAGAAACAAATATGAAAATTAGGGCGTCCGTTCGTAAAATTTGTGAAAAATGTCGACTGATCCGCAGGCGGGGACGAATTATAGTAATTTGTTTCAACCCGAGGCATAAACAGAGACAGGGATAAATTTTTTATTAAAAGAGACTCTCCAAAGGACTCAATACACAAACAAATAAAGGACCCATTTTGACATGAAAATAAAATATACGTATATTTCTGACTCATATTTAGGAGATGATAAAATATGACAAAAACCATAACAAGAATTGGCTCACGTAGGAGTGGGCGCATTAGTTCACGTAAGACTGGACGTCGAATACCAAAAGGGGTTATTCATGTTCAAGCAAGTTTCAACAATACCATTGTAACAATCACAGATATACGGGGTCGGGTTGTTTCTTGGTCCTCCGCCGGTACTTGCGGCTTCAAGGGCACAAGAAGAGGGACGCCGTTTGCTGCCCAAACCGCAGCCGCAAACGCTATTCGTACAGTAGTAGATCAGGGTATGCAACGAGCAGAAGTTATGATAAAGGGTCCTGGTCTTGGAAGAGATGCAGCACTACGAGCCATTCGTAGAAGTGGTATACTATTAAGTTTTGTCAGAGACGTAACCCCTATGCCACATAATGGGTGTAGGCCTCCTAAAAAAAGGCGTATATAGAAATAAGAATTGAGAATTGAACGAATTTCAAGAGAAAGAAATGATTAAATGATCGGATCAAATAATATGACTATGTTTCGAGAAGAAGTAGCAGTATCTACTCGGACACTACAGTGGAAGTGTGTTGAATCAAGAGAAGACAGTAAGCGTTTTTATTATGGACGTTTTATTCTGTCTCCGCTTATGAAAGGTCAAGCTGATACAATAGGCATTGCGATGCGAAGGGCTTTGCTTGGAGAAATAGAAGGAACATGTATTACACGCGCAAAATCTGAAAAGATACCACATGAATATTCTACCATAGAAGGTATTGAAGAATCCGTACATGAAATTTTAATGAATTTGAAAGAAATTGTATTGAAAAGTAATCTGTATGGAACTCGCGACGCATCTATTTGCGTCAAGGGTCCTGGATATGTAACTGCTCAAGACATCATCTCACCACCTTCTGTGGAAATCGTTGATACTACACAGCATATAGCTAGCCTGACGGAACCAATTGATTTTTGTATTGGATTACAAATCGAGAGTAATCGAGGATATCGTATGAAAACACCAAATAACGCTGAAGAAGGAAGTTATCCAATAAATGCTGTATTCATGCCTGTTCGAAATGCAAATCATAGTATTCATTCTTATAGTAATGGGAATGAAAAACAAGAGATACTTTTTCTCGAAATATGGACGAATGGAAGTTTAACTCCTAAAGAAGCACTTTACGAAGCCTCCCGTAATTTGATTGATTTATTTATTCCGTTTCTACATGCAGAAGAACAAGATAAAAATGTAGAGGACAATCAAAATAGGGTTACTTTACCCTTTTTCACTTTTCATGATGGATTGGATAAACTAAGAAAAAAAAAAGAAATCGAATTGAAATGTTTTTTTATTGACCAATTAGAATTGCCTTCGAGGACCTATAATTGCCTCAAAAGGTCCAATATACATACATTATTAGACCTTTTGAATAAGAGTCAAGAAGATCTTATGAAAATTGAACATTTTCGCATAGAAGATGTAAAACAGATATTGGTCATTATACAAAAACATTTCGTAATTGATTTACCTAAGAATAAGTTTTTTATTTGTTGAAGTCCATTGGAATTGGAATGATTTCATCTTTTTTTTTTTTTGCTTAAATTTATTCAGCACGATCCGTATATTATATTAAATATAGATTCAGAATTAACTGGAATAAACGTATCTAGGGAAGATTCACTTCCCTAGAAAGATACGTTGTGATATTTTATTTCACGGTGGAATCAATTTGAAAAAGACCTAAAGTTAGAGATTTATCAATAGGTAATGTTGCTCCAATACCCAACCAAAGGGCTACTGCAGTACCAATCAAA